GTTATTGTAGCTTATTTTTAAAGCACGGCACTGAAAATACCACGATGGGAAAATAACAATTCCCCAAAAACAAAAAGTTTTGGTCCTAAACTTAATGCTACTTTTAGTCAAAATTATACATGCAAGTATCAGCACACCAGTGAAAATGCCCAACTATATACAAGGAGCAGGCATCAGGCACGAGCCATTCAGCCCAAAACGCCTTGCTAAGCCACACCCCCACGGGTAATCAGCAGTAATAGAAATTAAGCTATGAGCAAACAATAAATACTTTAAGCTTGACTTAGCTACGACTACCTTCAAGAGCCGGTCAATCTCGTGCCAGCCACCGCGGTTATACGAGAGGCCCAAAACAGCAACATGCGGCGTAAATAGTGACTAAAATATTGTTACTAAATAAGAAACTAAACCAAAATCTAACCGTAAAACCCAGAATAAATGAAACCCATCTTTCTTATAAATAACTATTTGATTACACGAAAGTTAAGAAACAAACTAGGATTAGATACCCTACTATGCCTAACTATAAATAGACACACCCCAACTACTAAGTGTTCGCCAGAATATTACGGGCGAAAGCCTAAAACTCAAAGGACTTGGCGGTGCTTCACACTCGACTTAGAGGAGCCTGTCCTATAATCGACAGTCCACGATACACCTAACCACCTTTTGCTAAACACAGCCTATATACCGCCGTCTCCAACCTACCCTACAAAGGAAAAACAGTAAGTGCAAAAGCCAAACACAAGAACGTCAGGTCAAGGTGTAGCTCATAAGGTGGAAGAGATGGGCTACATTTTTTAAAACAAACAACACAACAAATATTTTGAAACAAGTATCCAAAGGCGAATTTAACAGTAAAATAAACAAGAAAACTTATTTTAAACTCGCTCTGAAGCACGCACACACCGCCCGTCACCCTCCTCACAATACAAAAAGAATCTATAAAAAACACACAAAACAAGATGAGGCAAGTCGTAACATGGTAAGCGTACTGGAAAGTGCGCTTAGAAACACAAAAAGTAGCTTAAAACAAAGCATTCAACTTACAATTGAAACATACTAAAACAAACTAGTCTTTTTGCGCCACTAATTTAACCCAACTAACCATACAACCTACATACAAACAAAACAAACCATTTGACAAAAAAAGTAGAAGCGATCGAACCTTAATACAGGAGTTATAAATACTAGTACCACAAGGGAACAATGAAAAAATAATGAAAACGCAAGCAAAATACAGCAAAGATTAACCCATGTACCTATTGCATCACGATCTAGCAAGCACTAAACAAACAAGCAGGCACAAAGTTTGTTACCCCGAACTCAAGTGAGCTATTCTTAGACAACTAAAGACTCAACTCATCCCTGTAGCAAAAGGGCGAGAAGATCTTAGAATAGAGGTGAAAAGCCAACCGAACTTGTTGATAGCTGGTTGCCTGAGAAATGAATATAAGTTCAACTTTAAACTTCCCACACATTAACCTAGACATACCTTAGTTTAAAATATATTCAACGGGGGTTCAGCCCCATTGAACAGGAATACAGACCAAAATAGAGAGAAACTTTCCAAACAAAACAAGTAGGCCTTAAAACAGCCACCTATAAAAAAAGCGTCACAGCATAAATATTTCAAATACCCAACCAACCAAAAAACTCCCATATTACCAACAGGCCATCCTATAATTATATAAGAAAAATCATGCTACAACTAGTAACAAGAACACATCTCCATGCACAATCGTAAATCAGACATAGAAAAACTACTGAAAATTAACAAACCCTATAAAACCCATTAATAAACTATAAACCAAATTGTTACCCCAACACAGGCGTGCAAAAAGAAAGATTAAAAGCTGAAAAAGGAACTCGGCAAAAAATTACCTCAACTGTTTACCAAAAACATAGCCTTTAGCACTACAAGTATTAAAGGTAATGCCTGCCCAGTGAAACATTTTAACGGCCGCGGTATTCTAACCGTGCAAAGGTAGCGTAATCACTTGTCTTCTAAATAAAGACCAGTATGAATGGCTAAATGAAGGTAAACCTGTCTCTTCAAGCTAATCAGTGAAACTGATCTCCCAGTACAAAAGCTGGGATATACACATAAGACGAGAAGACCCTGTGGAGCTTCAAATTTAAACCAAAATAACCACACCAATAACCCCATGGTCTACAATTTTAAGTTGGGGCGACTTCGGAAAAAACCAAAACTTCCGAGAACATAGGTAAACCACTTTAATTAAGGTTAACCAACCAAAACACATATAGACCCAGTACCACTGAGCAACGAACCAAGTTACCCCAGGGATAACAGCGCTATCTTCTTTAAGAGTCCCTATCAACAAGAAGGTTTACGACCTCGATGTTGGATCAGGACACCCAAATAGTGCAGCCGCTATTAAAGGTTCGTTTGTTCAACGATTAACAGTCCTACGTGATCTGAGTTCAGACCGGAGCAATCCAGGTCGGTTTCTATCTATACAGTTGTTCTCTTCAGTACGAAAGGACCAAGAAAACAGGACCCATGCAAACTGCACGTCCTAAACAAAAAATTAAACTAAAATAAAATTTTCAATAACCAAACCACCCCAAGATACAGGGGTTAGTTAGGGTGGCAGAGCCGGGTATATGTAAAAGGCCTAAAACCTTTCAAACAGAAGTTCAAATCTTCTTCCTAACCCATGACCTATTTTCTCAACAATATTATTAACCCAATAATATACATTATCCCCATCCTAGTGGCAGTAGCATTCCTAACCCTTTTAGAACGTAAAATTTTAGGATATATGCAACTACGAAAAGGGCCCAACATCGTAGGTCCACAAGGCCTCCTCCAACCAATTGCAGATGGCCTAAAACTATTTACTAAAGAACCAATTCGCCCGTCCTTCTCCTCACCAATACTCTTTATTTTTACCCCTACACTAGCCCTATTTCTAGCCATAGCAATCTGAATGCCCATCCCAATGCCAATGTCAATAACAGAGATAAACCTTGGACTTCTATTTATACTAGCCCTATCAAGCATGGCTGTCTATTCTATTTTATGATCCGGATGGGCCTCAAACTCAAAATATGCATTAATCGGGGCCCTCCGAGCTGTCGCACAAACAATCTCATACGAAGTAACACTCGGAATTATTCTTCTAGCCCTCATCCTATTTTCTGGAAACTTTTCACTAAAACCTATTTTAATTACCCAAGAACACACTCCCCTAATTATAGCCTCCTTACCCCTATTTATAATGTGATACATCTCTACGCTAGCAGAAACTAATCGAGCCCCATTTGACCTAACCGAGGGAGAATCAGAGCTTGTATCAGGATTTAATGTTGAATATGCAGCCGGCCCTTTTGCCCTGTTTTTTTTAGCTGAATACACCAACATCTTAATAATAAATACACTATCTTGTATTTTATTTTTGAGCCACGGACAACCTAACACAGACATATTCCCAACTATTTTAATAATTAAAACTTCTTTACTAACTATTGGATTTTTGTGAGTACGAGCCTCATACCCACGATTTCGATATGATCAACTTATACACCTTCTATGAAAACAATTTCTACCAATAACACTAGCCGTATGCTTATGACACACAATTTTCCCAATCTCAATATTCTTCTTACCCCCACATCAATGGAAATGTGCCCGATCAACAAGGATAACTTTGATAGAGTTAACTATAGAGGCTAAGCCCTCTCATTTCCTAGAAAGTCAGGACTTGAACCTGCACCTAAAAACTCAAAATCATTTGTACTTCATTATACTACCTTCTAGTAAAGTCAGCTAACCAAGCTATCGGGCCCATACCTCGAAAATGTTGGTTTAAACCCTTCCTATACTAATGAACCCAACAATTTACCTTATCATTATCTCAAGTTTAGCAACAGGAACAATTATTACAATAACAAGCCACCACTGACTACTAGCCTGAATTGGCCTAGAAGTAAACACACTGGCTATTGTTCCAACCATCTCAACTAAACACCACCCACGATCAACAGAAGCCGCTATAAAATACTTCCTTACACAAGCAGCAGCCTCTGCCATAATCTTATTTTCAAGCACAACAAATGCCTGAACAACAGGAACATGAGATATTACTCAAATAACCACCCCCCTATCCAACACCATCTTAACAATTGCATTAGCAATAAAACTAGGACTAGTGCCCCTACACTTTTGATTGCCCGAAGTACTCCAAGGGTCAACCTTACTAACAGCCATAATTATCACAACATGACAAAAACTAGCCCCAACAGCCCTAATTTATATGACAATTAATAATCTATCACCAATAATCTTATTTTCAATAGCCCTCTTATCATCAATAGTGGGGGGATGGTCTGGAATAAACCAAACACAAACACGAAAAATTATAGCATATTCATCAATTGCCCACCTAGGGTGAATAATAGTGATTGCATCAATCGCCACAAACATTTTAACAATAACGCTACTAATCTACCTTATAATAACCACAGCCATATTTTCTTCACTTATTTTATCCAAATCAAAAACAATCCAAGACACAATAACCACATGAACAACCTCCCCAACACTAACCATTACCACAATAATAACCCTTTTATCACTCGGAGGACTACCTCCACTAACAGGATTTTTACCAAAATGACTTATTCTAGAAGAACTAACTACACAAAACCTCGCCTCACTAACAACTATAATAGCCCTATCATCACTGCTAAGCCTGTTCTTTTACTTACGACTATCCTATTCAACAACACTTACTCTTTCCCCCAACACCACACAAACAAAACACAAATGACGATTCAAAACAACAAAACCCACACTTCCACTCTCCCTTACCACCCCAATTTCCCTTTTTCTCTTACCAATTATACCAACCATTACCACCTAGAAACTTAGGTTTAATTTAAACCAAGAGCCTTCAAAGCTCAAAATATGGCCCAAACCACCATAGTTTCTGCAAGACTTGTAAAACTCTATTTTACATCTCATGAATGCAACTCAAACACTTTAATTAAGCTAAAGCCTCTCTGAATAAGCGGGCCTCGATCCCACGATAAATTAATTAACAGCTAACTGCCCAATCCAGCGGGCTTTTATTCGCTTCTCCCGTTGGTCTCGAAACGGGAGAAGCCCCGGAGCCCCTTTAAGGGCTCATCTTTAAATTTGCATTTTAATGTGAATCACTACAGGACTGTGGCAAAGAGGGGATTAAACCCCCATATGTGGATTTACAGCCCACCGCCTATGTCGGCCACCTTACCTGTGTTTCTAAATCGTTGACTCTTCTCAACAAATCATAAAGACATTGGCACCCTTTACCTAATCTTCGGTGCCTGAGCCGGAATAGTCGGAACAGGCCTAAGCCTATTAATCCGAGCCGAACTAAGTCAACCCGGAGCCCTATTGGGCGATGACCAAATTTATAACGTTATCGTTACAGCCCATGCATTTGTTATAATCTTTTTCATAGTAATACCAGTAATAATTGGAGGATTCGGAAACTGACTTATTCCACTTATAATTGGGGCCCCTGACATAGCCTTTCCACGAATAAACAACATGAGTTTTTGACTTCTCCCCCCATCCCTTCTTCTTCTACTGGCATCCTCCGCCGTTGAGGCCGGAGCAGGCACTGGCTGAACTGTGTATCCACCATTAGCAGGAAACCTCGCCCATGCAGGAGCCTCAGTAGACCTTACCATCTTTTCACTTCACCTAGCAGGCGTGTCATCAATTCTTGGGGCAATCAACTTCATTACAACATGCATTAACATAAAACCACCCACTATAACTCAATATCATACCCCCTTATTTGTATGGTCCGTTCTAATTACAGCTGTTTTATTACTACTGTCCCTCCCTGTTCTAGCCGCTGGAATCACAATATTACTCACTGATCGTAACTTAAACACCTCATTTTTTGACCCCTCTGGTGGAGGGGACCCAATTCTTTATCAACACCTGTTCTGATTTTTTGGCCACCCCGAAGTGTACATTCTAATTCTTCCAGGGTTTGGTATAATCTCCCACATCGTAACTTATTATGCTGGAAAAAAAGAACCCTTTGGCTACATAGGCATAGTATGAGCAATAATATCCATTGGATTCTTAGGCTTCATTGTATGGGCCCATCACATATTTACAGTCGGCATAGACGTAGACACACGAGCATACTTCACATCAGCAACAATAATTATTGCAATTCCCACAGGAGTAAAAGTATTTAGCTGACTAGCCACCCTCCACGGCGGAATAATCAAATGAGATGCAGCCATACTATGGGCACTAGGCTTCATTTTTTTATTTACAGTTGGGGGACTTACTGGAATTGTCTTATCAAACTCATCCCTAGATATTGTCTTACATGATACTTACTATGTAGTAGCCCACTTCCATTATGTTCTGTCCATGGGGGCTGTATTTGCCATTATAGGGGGATTTGTCCACTGATTCCCACTATTCTCCGGGTTTTCATTGCACCAAACATGAACAAAGGCCCAATTCTGAGTCATATTTGCTGGTGTAAACATAACATTTTTTCCACAGCACTTCCTCGGCTTAGCAGGTATGCCTCGACGGTACTCGGACTACCCTGACGCCTACACCCTATGAAACACTGTTTCATCAATTGGCTCATTAATTTCACTCGTGGCCGTTATTATAATAATGTTTATTATCTGAGAGTCATTCTCTGCCAAACGAAAAATTTCTTCCTTAGAATTAACTTCTACCAACCTAGAGTGGCTACACGGATGCCCCCCTCCATATCACACATACGAAGAACCAACATTCGTTCAAACAACCACAAGAAAAGAAGGAATCGAACCCCCATAAAATGGTTTCAAACCAAACACACTTCCATAGTGCTATTTTCTCAATAAGACCTTAGTAAAACTATTACATAGCCCTGTCAGAGCTAAATTATGAACTTGTATTCATAGATCTTAATGGCACACCCATCACAAGTTGGCTTTCAAAACGCAGCCTCCCCTATTATAGAAGAGCTCCTTCATTTCCATGACCACGCTCTAATAATTGTTTTCTTAATTAGCGCCTTAGTTCTCTACACTATTACAACCATAATAACAACAACACTTACACATACAAACACAATAGACGCACAAGAAGTAGAAATAATTTGGACTATCATACCAGCCATTATTCTTATTTTAATTGCATTGCCTTCCTTACGTATTCTTTACCTAATAGACGAAATCAATAACCCACACCTAACTATCAAAACACTTGGACACCAATGGTACTGAAGCTACGAATATACTGATTATGAAAACTTAGAATTTGATTCGTATATACTACCAACATTAGACTTAAATAGCGGGCTAAATCGACTACTAGAAGTAGACAATCGAATAGTAATCCCCACAGAATCACCGATTCGCATACTTGTCTCGGCAGAAGATGTTCTTCACTCATGAGCTGTGCCTGCCATAGGAAKCAAAACAGACGCTATTCCAGGCCGACTAAATCAAACCACATTCATTGCATCTCACCTGGGGTTATACTATGGTCAATGCTCTGAAATCTGCGGATCAAACCACAGTTTTATACCTATCGTCGTAGAAGCTGCACCCCTTAAAGCCTTCGAAAACTGAACTAACGCCATTCTATCCTAATCTTTAAGAAGCTTTAATAGCACTAGACTTTTAATCTAGAGATGGAACAAATAAGATCCCTTAATGGTATGCCACAACTAAACCCAAGCCCATGACTAATAATCTTTATGCTAATCTGACCCTTCCTAATAATTGTTATACTCAACAAAACCTTAAACTTACCTCTCACCAACCAACCTCTAGCAATAAAAACAGAAAAAAAATACATAACCCCCTGAAACTGACCATGATACTAAGCTTCTTTGACCAATTTTCTATCCCACAAATACTAGGCGTGCCTCTAATCCTTATTGCCACAATTTTTCCTGCTATACTCACCTTTACAAAAACCAACCGACTTATCTTAAACCGACACACTGCACTACAAAAATGATTTCTCACAATTTTTTCCAAACAACTAATAACACCAATTAGCACAAAAGGACATAAATGAGCGCCCCTGTTTTTAGCATTAATACTTCTTCTGTTGACACTAAACTTACTAGGCCTTCTTCCATATACATTCACACCAACAACCCAACTTTCACTAAATATAGCAATTGCAATTCCAATGTGACTAACAACAGTCCTAGTAGGCCTGCGTAATCAGCCAACAATTTCATTGGGCCACCTTTTACCAGAGGGTACCCCACCATTACTAATTCCAATCTTAATTATTATCGAGACAGTAAGCCTTTTTATTCGACCCTTGGCACTCGGCGTCCGCCTAACAGCAAACATTACAGCAGGCCATCTTCTAATCCAACTAATTTCTACAGCAACATTTATTCTTATTCCAATTACAATAGCAACAGCTACTACCACACTAGCTATTCTGTTTCTTCTAACAGGACTAGAGGTTGCAGTGGCAATAATTCAAGCTTATGTCTTCGTTCTACTTCTTAGCCTCTACCTACAAGAAAACGTATAATGACCCACCAAGCTCACCCTTATCACATAGTCAACCCCAGCCCCTGGCCACTAACAGGAGCAACTGCAGCACTTCTAATAACCTCCGGACTAGCTACATGATTTCACTTTAACAACCCCATCCTTATAAACCTAGGCTTAATTATTATACTCTTAACAATATTTCAATGATGACGCGATATCATTCGAGAAGGAACATTTCAAGGCCATCACACAAACCTAGTACAAAAAGGACTTCGCTACGGAATAATTCTATTCATTACATCAGAGGTCCTATTTTTTGCCGGATTTTTTTGAGCCTTCTACCATTCAAGCTTAGCCCCAACCCCAGAACTTGGGGGCTGTTGACCACCAAATGGCATTTATCCACTTAATCCCTTTGAAGTCCCGCTACTAAACACCGCTGTTCTTCTATCATCAGGCATCACAGTTACATGAGCCCACCATTCAATTATAGAAAACAAACGAAAAGAAGCTATTCAAGCACTTACAATAACAGTTATTTTAGGCACTTACTTCACCGCACTTCAAGCAATAGAATACTACGAAGCCCCATTCTCCATCTCAGACAGCGTATATGGGGCGACATTCTTTGTTGCAACCGGATTTCATGGACTTCATGTTATCATTGGCTCCTTATTCCTCATTGTCTGTCTTGCACGTCAAACCCTATTTCATTTTACAACAAAACATCACTTTGGATTCGAAGCTGCCGCATGATACTGGCACTTCGTAGACGTTGTTTGGCTATTCCTATACGTTTCAATCTACTGATGAGGCTCATATTCTTTTAGTACAACCTAATACAAGTGACTTCCAATTACTAAATCTTAATCAAGCCTTAAGAAAGAATAATGAATCTATTAACAATACTAGCTTTAACACTTGCCATTCCAACTTTACTTATTCTTGTTAGCTTTTGTATTCCTCAACTAAACCCTGACACAGAAAAACTATCCCCCTACGAATGCGGATTTGATCCCCTAGGAAACGCCCGACTCCCATTCTCCATTCGATTTTTTTTAGTTGCTATTTTGTTTCTTCTCTTTGACTTAGAAATTGCCCTCCTTCTTCCACTACCATGAGCCTTAGACATAAACAAAACACTAAACACCACCTTACTAACATCAGCCATCCTAATTCTACTAACACTTGGCTTAGTATACGAATGACTTCAAGGCGGACTAGAATGAGCAGAATTGGACATTAGTTTAACAAAAACAACTAATTTCGACTTAGTAAATTCAAAAACATTTGAATGCCCATCATGACACCAATCCTTCTCATAATTTTTATAACATTCTCACTTAGCATCATAGGACTATCAATTCAACGAATACACCTAATATCTGCCCTATTATGCATTGAGGGTGCAATATTGGCCCTATTCATTGCAACTACTCTTCTATTCTCTACAACCCAAACACCAACCTGATCAACTATTCCAATTTTTATCCTATCATTTTCCGCCTGTGAAGCAAGCACCGGACTAGCCATACTAGTTGCAACCTCCCGCACCCACGGAAACGACAAACCCCACAACATAAACCTACTACAATGCTAAAAATTATTCTACCAACTATTTTACTTCTCCCAACAACCCTAACCATCAAACCAGCCCTACTATTTTCAACATATACAACCTACACTTTATTCTTAGCTGTAACTAGCCTGACATGACTAAACTTCCCAATAACTATTGAACCCTCATTCATAAACCAAACACTAACAGTGGATCAAGTATCAGCCCCACTTCTAGTACTTACATGTTGACTCCTTCCTATAATAGTTTTAGCAAGCCAAAACCACCTCAAAACAGAACCATTGCGTCGAAAACAAATATTCTTAATGACCCTGTCTATCTTACAGACCTTCATCATTGTTACCTTCTCAACAAACAACTTAATTTTATTCTACATCATATTTGAAGCTACCCTAATCCCAACACTAATTATAATTACCCGGTGAGGTAATCAAACCGAACGATTAACAGCAGGAATTTATTTTCTATTTTACACACTAACAAGCTCACTTCCTCTACTTATCTCTATTCTCTTTATTGCCTTTAAAAACAACCACTCCTCTATACTTATTCTAGAACTTGTACAACCACAACTTATTGATTCTAACTCAAACAGCTTACTGTGAGCTGCCTGCCTTCTTGCCTTTATAGTAAAAATACCTCTATATGGTTTACACCTATGATTACCCAAAGCACACGTAGAAGCGCCAATCGCAGGATCAATAGTACTAGCAGCCATCCTTCTAAAATTGGGCGGCTACGGCATTATCCGAATCACAACAATCCTCTCCCCAACAACATCAAACCTATACTACCCATTTTTAATCCTGGCACTTTGGGGTATTGTAATAACTAGCTCAATCTGCACACGACAAACAGACCTAAAGTCACTAATTGCTTACTCATCAGTTAGCCACATAGGGCTCATTATTTCAGCCTGCCTAATCCAAACACCATGAGCTGTGTCAGGAGCAATAATCCTTATGGTTGCCCATGGATTAACCTCCTCTATACTATTTTGTCTTGCCAATACTAACTACGAACGAACCCACAGCCGAACTATAATCCTAACACGAAGCCTACAACTGGTCTTACCACTTATGTCAGCCTGATGACTAATTGCAAATTTAATAAATATAGCACTACCACCATCAATCAACCTTATAGGTGAAATTCTTATTATTTCCGCCGTATTCAACTGATCTAACATTACACTACTTATAACAGGCACCGGCACCCTGCTAACCGCAATCTACTCACTACACATATTCTTAGTAACACAACGAAACAAACTTCCCAACCACCTAACCATTAACAACCCAACACACACCCGAGAACACCTACTTATATTTTTACATGTGGCTCCAATTTTGTTACTCATGACAAACCCGGCCCTTATCTCAGGAACCCTAAGCTGTTATTATAGTTTAATCAAAACATTAGAATGTGACCCTAAAAATAGAAGATAGTGCCTTCTTAAAGACCGAGGGGTGTATTAAACACTAAGAGCTGCTAACTCTTTTCACTGAAGTTAAAATCCTCAGACTCCTTACTTTTAAAGGATAACAGAAATCCATTGGTCTTAGGAACCAAAAACCTTGGCTCAATACCAAGTAAAAGCATATGTACTACAACTCCTTTTTTACTCTAACATTATCCTCATTATTTATTCTAACAACACCAATTACACTGAACGTCTCAAACAATAAGCCCCTCTACCAAAACATCAAAAAAATAATACCCGCGGCCTTCATAGTCAGTCTTACACCACTTCTACTATTTATTAATCAAGGATTAGAGATGTACACAACAAACCTCAACCTATTTTCAATCAACAACTTTAACATCAACCTTAGCTTTATTATAGACATATACTCAATAACATTTATTCCAATTGCCTTATTCGTAACATGGTCTATTCTAGAATTTTCAACCTGGTATATAAAAACAGACCCCAACATTAACAAATTTTTTAAATACCTCCTTATTTTTTTATTAGCCATAATAACCCTAGTAACAGCTAACAACATATTTCAATTCTTCATCGGGTGAGAGGGGGTGGGAATCCTATCCTTCTTACTCATTGGGTGATGATTTGCCCGAGCAGACGCTAACTCCTCCGCCCTACAAGCGATTATTTATAACCGAATCGGAGACATTGGTCTTATTCTAATAATTGCCTGATCTTCAATAAACCTATCTTCCTGACAAATAAATGAAATCTTCTCTATAAACACAAACAACACCTTACCCGCACTCGGACTAATCTTAGCCGCAACTGGAAAATCCGCCCAATTTGGTCTACACCCATGACTACCAGCTGCAATAGAGGGTCCCACCCCAGTATCAGCCCTACTTCACTCCAGCACCATGGTCGTAGCCGGAATTTTTCTTCTTATTCGCCTTCACCCCATACTAGAAAGCAATCATAATCTTCTAACAATATGCCTATGCCTAGGCGCTTTAACAACAGTATTTACAGCAATCTGTGCCCTAACACAAAACGACATTAAAAAAATTATTGCATTCTCAACATCCAGTCAACTAGGCCTAATAATAGTAACAATTGGCCTAAGCCAGCCACAACTTGCTTTTATTCACATCTCAACCCACGCATTCTTCAAAGCTATACTATTCTTATGTTCTGGGGCAATTATCCATAGCCTTTCAGACGAACAAGATATTCGTATAATAGGAAACATCAAACACACCATACCACTTTCATCAGCCTGCTTAACAATCGGCGCCCTAGCACTCATGGGTACGCCTTTCTTATCCGGATTTTATTCCAAAGACACAATTATTGAAACACTAAACAACTCCAACTTAAACGCCTGAGCCCTAATACTAACCATCATTGCAACAATACTAACAGCAGCCTACTGCTTACGAATTATTTACTACGTTCAAATAGGCCCACCACGACATAGCCCCCTTTCCACAATTAATGAAAACTTCACAACCTTAACCAACCCAATCTCCCGCCTAGCCCTAGGTAGTCTAATTGCAGGATTACTAATCACCACAACCATGTTACCAAACAAAACACTTCCAATAACCATACCAACTATAGCCAAACTTCTAGCACTAATAATTACAGCCACCGGACTTATCTTATCAATAGACATTACTAACAAAACCTCAATACTTTCTTTCAAAGAACACAACCTAAACTATTTTACCTCTAACCAATTTATATTTTTTAATGCACTCCACCGAACTGCCCCAGCCATGTCTATAGAAATAAGTCAAAAACTATCAACTATCACAAATGATCTCTTATGGCTAGAAAAAGTTGGCCCAAAAGGATTAACTGACTCTCAAAAACCTTTAATCAACATCTCATCCTCACAAAAGGGCTTAATTAAAGCATACCTAACAACACTTGTTATCTCAACCCTATTACTTATTTCTACACTCTAACTGCACGTAAGCTTCCCCGATAAACACCACGAGTTAACTCTAATACTACAAACAACGTTAAAAGAAGCCCCCAACCACATAATAACAAACCAAAACCACCAACCCCATACATTAACGAAACACCACCAAAATCCTCTCGAACAACAAACAAACCCATAGCCTCACCACCCCCCATTCCATAAACACTAAATAAAGAACCCCCACCAACAAACTTTCACAACAACACAACCAAAATAAAATACCCCACACTATACAAGCTCACAGACCAATCCCCCAACCCATCCGGATAGAGGTCCGAAGCCAAAGCCACGGAATAAGCAAACACCACCAACATCCCACCCAAATAAACTAAAAACAGAACTAAAGAAACAAGAGAACCCCCAAACTCAATTAAAACCCCACAACCAAACGCTGCAGATATAATAAGACCTACGGCCCCATAATAAGGAGAAGGGTTAGAAGCAATAACAATAAACCCTAAAACTAAACAAAAAAACAAAATGAATAAAAAATAAACCATAATTTTTGCTTGGGGCTACCAAGACCTATGGCCCGAAAAACCACCGTTGTTTATCAACCACAAAAACAATGACAATCACACGAAAAACCCACCCAATAGTTAAAATTATTAACAACTCATTTATTGATTTACCCACCCCATCAAACATCTCAGCATGATGAAACTTTGGCTCCCTACTTGGGGCCTGCCTAATCACTCAAATTGCCACCGGTCTTTTCCTAGCCATACACTACACAGCAGATATTTCATCAGCATTTTCATCTATCTCCCACATCTCTCGAGATGTTCAATACGGATGACTAATCCGAAACCTCCACGCCAACGGAGCCTCAATATTCTTTATCTGCATCTACCTTCACATTGGACGAGGACTATACTACGGCTCATACATATTCAAAGAAACCTGAAACATTGGAATTCTCTTACTCCTACTAGTAATAGCCACGGCCTTTGTGGGCTACGTCCTTCCATGAGGACAAATATCGTTTTGAGGGGCAACCGTCATCACAAATCTATTGTCAGCAATCCCATATGTTGGAACATCAATGGTAAAATGAATCTGAGGGGGGTTTTCAGTAGATAACGCAACCTTAACCCGATTTTTTACATTTCACTTTCTATTACCATTTATCGTTTCAGGCATTAGCATTATTCACCTCCTATTCCTACACGAAACGGGGTCTAACAACCCAACAGGCCTTCAATCCAACTCAGACAAAATCCCATTCCACCCATACTTCTCATATAAAGATTTACTAGGACTTATTTTTATACTTTCAGCTCTACTTATTTTAGCCCTATTTTACCCAAACATTATAGGAGACCCAGAAAACTTTTCACCCGCCAACCCCCTAGTTACCCCCACCCACATCAAACCTGAATGATACTTCCTATTTGCATACGCAATCCTACGATCTATTCCTAACAAACTAGGGGGCGTTATTGCCCTTCTTATATCCATCCTAGTACTTATTTTTACCCCAATACTTCATCTATCTAAACAACGAAGCACTATCTTCCGCCCATTATCACAAACATTATTTTGAACATTAGTTGCAAACGTATTAATTCTTACATGAATTGGCGGACAGCCAGTCGAACACCCATTCATTATTATTGGTCAACTAGCATCAATTATTTACTTCATATTATTTATCATAGTTATACCAACAATAGCAACAATGGAAAACAAACTTTTAAAATGATAGCCTGTTCTTGTAGCTTACCCACCAAAGCCCTGGTCTTGTAAACCAAAACAGAAATAAATTTCCAAGAGCATCAAAAAAATAAACTTAACTTTATGGCCCCAACTCCCAAAGTTGGTATTTTAACTAAACTATCTTCTGACTCAAATCAAACACCCCCAAGAACATTCTTACCTCTTATTAACCTCAAACTTTGCTCTACCTCAAMTCATMCGCCCACAAGAACACTCATACCTCTTACCAACCTCAAACTTTACTCTACCTCAAATCATATGCCCGCAAGGGCATTCTTACCTTTTACTAACCTCAAACTTTGCCCTACCTCAAATCATATGCCCACAAGAACACCCACACCTTTTATTAACCTTAAACTTTGCCCTACCTCAAATCATATGCCCGCAAGGGCATTCTTACCTTTTACTAACCTCAAACTTTGCCCTACCTCAAACCACGCGCCCGCAAGAGCACCCTTACCTTCTACTAATCTTCAACTTTGCCCCACCTTAAATCACTAAAATTAAAAAAATCTTATCATTTTAAAAGACCCTAACTCCCCTACCGCACTACAAAAAAAAAGGGTGCCTGCCGGCACCTATTATTCTAACCTTTAATCCCTCCACGCCTCCCTAGTTAGGAAAAACCACTATAACAAAAGTCACTCTCCCGTAATGTTCATTATATACATATGTATATCGTGCATTAAACTATTTTCCCCACGAATATTTAAAAAGAACAAACTCCCTATAACGATACATAATACATACATGTATATTGTGCATCTAGTTACTTACCCCACGAATATTATCAAATACAATTAACTCAAATTTTCCTAAAGAACGAATAACCAATCGTACAATAGAAATATTTCCCACATGAATATTCAATTAAGATCCTTAATTATTAGAGGACATAGCACATAATATTCATACGTACATAACCGATCTACCCCACGTATTTTATCTACCAATATTGACTTTACTTCCATTAGCAGCGATCTCTCTAGATCAGACCCGCCAGTTATATATTCATCATCTCCGAGAAATCACCAACCAACCTCACCGGTGTACTCCATTACTAGCTTCAGGCCCATAAAGATAGGTTGCAGCACCCCTCGCCTTTTCCAAGGCCTCTGGTTGTAGTTTCGTGGGGCACAACAGTCCTTATCTAGCATACGTTCCCCTTTCCGAGGCCTCTGGTAAATGGGTTAATTCCCCTCGTACCCTCAACCAACATAACTGGTCTGCCATGCTATTAGTAGTCTTTTTTCTCTTTCGTTTCTTACCGCATTTCTAAGTGGTTGAGACCGAATTGTACCTCCGGGCAGCGAGCAACGCGTGAAGCTTTTTATCCCCTCTTATACCCTCTCCATGGTGCATAATAGTCAATGCTTATTAGACATAAAATTTTTAACAAACAACGCTTTTTTTCCAAAAAACCTCAATAAATCAACTACCACAACGAACTTTCAAAATTTAACAAATTGAACAAATCAAATAAACTCTTTAATAAATCTTTTAAAGAGGCAAACCCCCCTACCCCCCTTACCCAATATTTACGCATTTTAATCTAGTATTTTCCCGCCAAACCCCGAAAGTCGAGATTAGATTATAAGCTAAATAATTGGAAATGCTGGATCTTTTTCTAGCACACTGCAAGATTGCAAGTGAGATACAACTAAATTTTTTTATCATTTTTTTGTCGCTTTTTAGCGCTCTTTAATTTTGAACTAACTTTTTATTAACAGCAAACTAAATTTTTATTAACTCTTTGTTAAATTTTTATTAATTTTTAATTAAACTTTAATGATTTTTTTATCTTATACTACTTTTTTAAAATTAAAAAAATAGCCTCAATAGCCCAAAAATACCCAGACTTTTGAAAAAAGAAAATGAAATTTATATATTATTATATACAT